CATTTGTCCATATTTCGAGAAACAGTATCTCTTGTTTTTCATTCCCATTTCCATAGGAATGAATACTATGATTCACATTTCGAACAGGCATGAATACAGCATCTATAGGATAACTTCCATCTTGAAAGTTATGTGGCATCTTTATAAAATATCCGCGATTTCTCTCAATTTCTAATCCAATATGCAAATTAATAGGTTCTGTCAGCCTAGCTATATGTTGTGTATTGTCGACAATTTCTACATAAGGTGGTAAGATGATATCTCGAGCAGTTACATATCCAGGACCCCTAACACAAATAGACGCGTCACAAGTTCCATATAGATTACTTCTCAATACAATTTCTTTCAAATTCATTATAATTTCGTGGGCCGATTCTTGAATACCCGTTAGACTAGAATATTCGTGGAAGACATTCTCGGATTTTACACGTGTGATACATGTTCCTTCTATTTCTCCAAGCAAAGCTCTTCGCATCGCAATGCCTATTGTGTCGGCTTGTCCTTTCATAAGTGGAGACAGAATAAATCGACCATAATAAAGGCGTTTACTGTCTGTTCTTGATTCAACACACTTCCACTGTAGTGTCCGAGTAGATACTGTTACTTTCTCTCGAACCATAGTAATAATATTTTTTTTGATTAAATTATTTATTTCTCTTGTTTCTATTGAAATAGATTCACTGTTTATTTCTACACACGTCTTTTTTTCGGAGGTCTACAGCCATTATGTGGCATAGGGGTTACATCCCGTACAAAAGTTAATAGGATACCACTTCTACGAATAGCTCGTAATGCGGCGTCTCTTCCGAGACCGGGACCTTTTATCATGACTTCTGCTCGTTGCATACCTTGATCTACTACTGTACGAATAGCATTTGCTGCTGCAGTTTGAGCGGCAAAGGGTGTCCCTCTTCTCGTACCCTTGAATCCACAAGTACCGGCTGAGGACCAGGAAACCACCCGACCCCGTACATCTGTAACTGTGACAATGGTATTATTAAAACTTGCTTGAACATGAATAACTCCCTTTGGTATTTTACGTGCACTTTTACGTGCACCAATACGTACATTTCTACGTAAACCAGTTCTCGGTATAGCTTTTGCCATATTGTATCATCTCATAAATATGAGTCAGAAATATATGGATATATTCATTTCATGTCAAAACAGATTCTTTATTTGTACGCTGAGCCCTTTAGTGAATCTGATTAGCCCTTTATCCTTGTCTTTGTTTATGTCTTGGGTTGGAACAAATTACTCTAATGCGCCCCCGTCTACGAATTAGACGACATTTTTCACAAATTTTACGAACAGAAGCTCTTATTTTCATATTTGTCATTCCTTATCTTAATTCTGAATCTACTTCTTGGTAGAAAATAAGTTTCTTGAAATTTTTAATCTCGAATCATATTGAATAAAAATCACCTAATCTTTCGAATCCTTGTTTCGGAGTCGATAAATTATACGTCCTCTGGTTGAATCATAACGACTTACTTCAATTTTGACTTTATCTCCGGGTAGTATCCGTATAAAACTACGCCGGATCTTTCCCGAAACATAACCTAGAATCAGATCCTCATTATCTAACCGAACCCGGAACATGCCATTGGGAAGCGATTCAGTAATTAAACCTTCATGAATCCATTTTTGTTCTTTCATTCCAGGTAAAGCCCCCTTGAGGTATCAACTAATGGAGGAGAAACGATATTAGACAACTCATCCCCCTTTCTTTTTCTTTTTTTAATAGGAAGAGGTTTCGGATTTCATTTGGATATTAAATGGATTACCATATATAACATAAAATTTCTCCGCCGATTCCTTCTAGTCGAGCTTCCCGATCTGTCATTATACCTCGAGAAGTGGAAAGAATTACAATCCCCATTCCACCTAAAATTCTAGGAATTCGTTGAGAGTTAGAATAGATTCGTAGACCGGGTCGGCTGATCCGTTTTAAATTTAACAAATTTCTATAAGGTCTTTTCCTATTCCTGCTATGTTGCAGGGTTAAAACCAAAAAATTTTTGTTTTTTTCTCGATGTTTTCTGACGTTTTCGATAAAACCTTCTCGGAAAAGGATTTTAACAATATTTTCGGTAATATTAGTAGATGCTATGCGAACAACTCTTTTTCTATCCATATCAGCATTTCGTATAGAGGTTATTATCTCAGCAATAGTGTCTCTACCCATGATGAACTAAAACTTTTGGCTTCCCAAAATTGGATATAATTAACATGTTTTCCTTTTTTTTTTTTTTGGTTTATGAATATAAAATTTTCAAGGTATATGCGCGAAACACAAGCTACGAATTAATCTAGTTCTTAATCTATTTCCCTTTCCCTTCAAATACCCCAAAGATTTAGATCTCTTTTTTTATAATACTTCGGGAGCTAATGAAACTATTTTAGTAAAATTTAATTGTCTCAATTCGCGGGGGATTGCCCCAAAAATTCGAGTTCCTTTTGGATTTCCTTCTTGATCAATCACAACTGCAGCATTGTCATCATATCGTATTATCATACCGCTGTCACGTTTAAGTTCTTTACAGGTACGAACAATTACAGCTCTGACTACTTCTGATTTTTCTAGGGGCATATTTGGTACTGCTTCTTTGATCACAGCAACAATAACGTCACCAATATGAGCATATCGGCGATTACTAGCTCCTATAATTCGAATACACATCAATTTTCGAGCCCCGCTGTTATCCGCTACATTTAAATGGGTCTGAGGTTGAATCATATAAATTTTTGAATCTATTCTTCCAATGTAAAGGATGAAGAAAATAAAAGAAATATTGTTTGTCTAAGTCTAAAAAAGAAATAGGTGATTTTGTTTCATCCCCAAGACTCATTTCTGTACGTTCTACATTTTTATCCCGAAATAATAAATTGAGTTCGTATAGGCATTTTGGATGCTGCTATTAAAATAGCCCTTTTAGCTATATTTTCGGTTACTCCACCCATTTCATATAGTATTCGCCCCGGTTTAACAACAGCTACCCAATATTCAGGGGATCCTTTCCCCGAACCCATACGTGTTTCAGCAGGTCTTACTGTAACTGGTTTGTCTGGAAAGAGACGGACCCATATTTTTCCACCACGGCGTGCATTTCGTGTCATTGCCCGGCGACCTGCTTCGATTTGTCTCGATGTGATCCAAGCGGGTTCAAGTGCCTGAAGAGCATATTTACCGAAACAAATATGATTACCTCGATAAGACATTCCCTTCATTCTTCCTCTGTGTTGTTTACGGAATCTAGTTCTTTTGGGGTTATAGTTGATGGTTGTTTCCAAATTCCATCTCTACTACAGAGCTGGACGTGAGGGTTTCTTCTCATCCAGCTCCTCGCGAATAAAAGGATTCGAAATAGAATTTCAATTTATTTGAATAGCTATTAGAACATTTTTAGAAAAATTTTATTTTTTTCTAACGTCCTACTAAATCTTTATTGTCTTTTGTCCTTTATACGAGTTTACCAATTAAAAAATAAGGTTTTCGCGGGCGAATATTTACTCTTGCAATCTCTATTTGAGTCCTAGCACCTGTTCGTTACTTTTCCGAATAGATGAACTGGTTTCCGGTTAATTTCGCCATCCTAACTAGTGAATTTTTAAGATTCGTTTCTTTAATAAAAAATTTTGCATTCACAGGTTCCTTCGTTTCCACCACTTCGTACTAAATGATTAGGTCAGAATTCTACAATGGAGCTCATAATCCAATTTATTCTTGAGTCAACCTTCTTAGTCTTTATTGACTCGAAGCTCTTGAGTTTTTTCTTTTCTTCTATAATATAAGAAAGAAATTCATGAAATATTTCATTATGTATGAATCAATTAGTATTGATGCTTTATTACACTGTCTTTTATGAAATGACTCATAGACCTTCCATATTGGAATTCTATATCATTGATATTTTTTTCTCTCTTTCTCTCATCCTTCCATTTATCCACACCTTTATTCTGTAATTTTTCTTTAAATTTAAAAAAGTTCAAGTTTAATTATTTCAGTTGCTACAAAGATATGACTGATTTAACATATCTTGACTGGTTCTTTAGATCCAGATAATATGAAGTGATGAATCGGTTTTCATACTATCGGGCCGGTCTTTTGTAACCCTAACCCTAAAAAAAACCAACGAGTCACACACTAAGCATAGCAATTATATCAAAAAGTCAATTGAATTTTTATTCAACCCCATAGAATTAAGAATTAGTTTGATTGGTAGGAAAAAGAATGAACGAGTTTTCCCTTTTTCCTTCTATCAAAATGGATAGAAGGAAAAAACAAGGAAAGTTTTATTATTCCTCTTCCTTGTCTATAAAAATCCAAATTTTGATGCCCAAGACCCCATAGATAGTCCGAACTGTATAGGAACAATAATCTATTTTAGCTCGAATGGTTTGTAGGGGAACCCTGCCCTCTCTGATCCATTCGACACGGGCAATTTCTTTTCCGTCGATACGTCCTGCAATTTGTACTTGAATTCCTTTTGTATCCGCTTGTTCAGTTAATTCAATAGCCTTTTTCATTGCTTTTCGAAATGAAACTCTATTCTTTAATTGTCCGGCTATAAATTCTGCAAGAATATTAGGATTTCCATAAGGCTTTGCAATTCTTGTGATAGCAATGTTAAGTTTTCGGTTCACATAATGAAATTTTTTTTGTAGATTTATCTGTAATTCTTCGACCCCTCGCGGTCTACTTTCTATTAATAACTTTGGGAATCCCATAAAGATTATGACCTGGATTAAATCGATTCTTTTTTGAATCTCTATATGCGAAATTCCCTCCGCGCCGGAGGATATTCTCATATTCTTTTGAATATAATTTTTAATAAAGTCTCTTATTTTTTGATCTTCTTGTAGGTCCTCAGAATAATTTTTTGGTTTTGCAAACCAAAGGGAATGGTGACTTTGGGTTATACCAAGTCGGAAACCGAGTGGATTTATTTTTTGTCCCATACTACCTCACTATTATATACATCGCGATCTACCACAGT